AGCTGCAAAAAAGACAGCAGCGATACTACTGGACAGGACGGTTTCAATATTTCCCATACGTAATCCTTTGTATAGACGTTGAGGCGGACGGACACTAAGATGGAATAGGCCTGCTAATATGCCCAATGTACCTGCTGCAATATGATGAGAGGCTATTCCTCCCGGAACAAAAGGATCAAAACCTTCCACACCCCACGCTGGATTTACAGATTGTACTTTTCCAGTTAGTCCATAAGGGTCGGACACCCAGATTCCAGGACCATACAAGCCTGTTACATGAAAGGCGCCAAAACCAAAGCAAGCCAACCCTGATAGAAATAAATGAATTCCAAAGATCTTGGGCAAATCCAAAGAAGGTTTTCCTGTACGTTCATCACAAAATATTTCTAGATCCCAATACACCCAATGCCAGATAGCTGCTAAGAAGCACAAGCCAGAAAACACAATATGTGCCCCGGCCACACCTTCGTAACTCCAAATACCCGGATTCGTTATAGTCCCGCCTGTGATACTCCAACCGCCCCATGAATTAGTTATTCCTAAACGAGTCATGAAGGGTATAACGAACATACCTTGTCTCCACATTGGATCAAGAACGGGGTCAGAGGGATCAAAAACTGCTAATTCATATAGAGCCATCGAACCGGCCCAACCAGCAACCAGAGCTGTATGCATTATATGGACAGAAATCAATCGACCGGGATCATTCAATACGACGGTATGAACACGATACCAAGGCAAACCCATGGAAATACCTCTTTATCAAAGAAAAATAGACACTATGTAACTTTATTGCATTGGAAAAAACTATGCTATTGATATTCTCTTTTCAGTGGATTATCTCGAAGCAAGGGTTAATGTTAATATTTGTATTTGTTCTATTCTGTTGGTACTAATGGAACAATTCTGTTCGTAGGAACAAAGATAAACAGATCTATTCTATACCCAATAAGTACCAATACGCAATGGGGGTTGATCCCATTTTCTATGAGTGAATGCACCCATACTTGTTCATCATTCGAAGGCCCTATTCGTAAAAATTTTCCTTTATTCATTCTGTCTTCTTTTATGAACTTATCCAATCTAAGGATAAAATATGATGAAGGCCAATATTATGAAGACAATAAACTCATTGTTACGTTTCCATACCAAAGTGAAATATAGTACTAAATTCTTTTTTCTGTTATTTTATGCCTATTGGTGTTCCAAAAGTTCCTTTTCGAAATCCTGGAGAGGACGATCTATCTTGGATTGACGTATAGTGCGGCTTGTCAGATATATTGGGTCATATGGTATTTTCCCGTTCTCTCCCTCGATCGAGATATCCTCTGTTTCGCCCAAGAAAGATTGATTGAATCATCAACAATTTGGAGCGTGAAGTTCAATTAGATCCATTTTTTTTGGGGGGGATCCAGATTAATATTATCAAATAATTTATGGTTGGCTTAGTTGGATCAATAAAATGAAGTATACAGGCTCCGTTTATAAAAAACCCAATTGGTAATATATGATTACTATATTGTATCATAAATGATTTTATTTATAAATAGAAATAGGAGTAATCTCAAACTGTTAATCAATCGAGTAATAGGATGAATGCGTCGAATATTTGGTGAAGACATGAAATAAATAAAAAAAAAGAAGTTGTAGTAAAAAGAAGTGGTATTGGGGGCATTTGTCCTATATGTGCAAATCGAAGTCGATCGGATCTTTACCCGGAGTAGAGCATAAACCTAAAAAAATTAAGAAGGCCCATTTAGAAACAAGAAAATGACATCGTGATTTGGATCGGATCTCGATGAAACAATACATCAATGATAAGTTAGTTCGATAAGTTTAATGAATTCTTTTTTTATATATTTTATATATATATATATATTTATATATATTTTATATATTTATATATATATATTATAATTATATGAAAGGGTCAAAACTCATCTTTCTTGAAAAATGGAAGAAAAAGCCCCCTCGTTTTAGAAAGAGCTTGCTATGAAAAATAAATAAGAGGGCTGGAATCTACACATTGATTCTTTTTTTTTTCGCGATTTTTTTTTGAACCGTATGCATCAAAAGGTGCATGTACGGTTCCTGAGGGATACAATTTTATCCTAATCAACCGACTTTATCGAGAAAGATTACTTTTTTTAGGACAAGAGGTTGAGAGCGAGATCTCGAATCAACTTATTGGTCTTATGATATATCTCAGTATAGAGGATGAAAACAAAGATCTGTATTTTTTTATAAATTCTCCTGGCGGATGGGTACTACCCGGAATAGCTATTTATGATACTATGCAATTTGTGCCACCAGAGGTACAGACAGTATGCCTGGGATTAGCCGCTTCAATGGGATCTTTTATCCTGGTCGGAGGAACAATTACCAAACGTCTAGCATTCCCTCACGCTTGGCGCCAATGAGTTTTTTATTTGATAGAAAAAAGCAGACTATGCCTTCGCCATATGAAATATGAATATTAAGTAATAATAGCATGGCACTTCGAATTCGATATGAAAAAATTCTTTATTGTTTTTTTTTTCAAAACATTAGATTATGTATCGAAAGAGGAGTATGAGATAAAGGGTATTTCCGATTTTATCTTATCTATCGGGAATCCGTTTCAGCGTCACAAACTTTTTGTTTTCACACTGGAAGGCTCTTAACAATCTTTATGTTATGAAAGGGTATGAAAATCAAAAATAATCTTATTTGGTTCTTGTTCTTATTTTATTTGATCGGATCAAAAAGAAACTTTGGGATTGCTGAATCATAGAGGAAATAAATATATAACGTAACGGAGCCATCATAGTATTTTTTAACTCCTCCGAAAGGAAGGGTGGTAATTGGATCATTTACCGATCTGGATCTGATAGATCCTACATTTTTCGATGGCAGTGAAAGTAAATTCCATTGTAGAGCCGTATGCAGTTCGCAAAAGATGCCTGTACGGTTGTTCAATTCTATCTTTTTTTTTTCTTGTTATTCTTTATCTCTTCTCTTCGACTCATCATACGAGATAGAGAAATCATTTATTATGTTATATCATCAGGGTAATGATCCATCAACCGGCTGCTGCTTTTTATGAGGCACAAGCGGGAGAATTTGTCATGGAAGCGGAAGAACTACTGAAACTGCGCGAAATCATCACAAAGGTTTATGTACAAAGAACGGGCAAACCCTTATGGGTTGTATCCGAAGACCTGGAAAGGGATGTTTTTATGTCAGCAACAGAAGCCCAAACTCATGGAATTGTTGATCTTGTAGCGGTTCAATGAAAAAAGAAAGGATTTCGTGCAAATCCGTGATTTGAGATCTTCTTACCGGGTTTCATTTTCATTAAATTAAAGAAAATGGGGGTAATTCATAATCATCCGGTTAGGATCGATCTAAACCAGTCCATTATGTATATGATTCAGCATGCCAACTATTAAACAACTTATTAGAAACACAAGACAGCCAATCAGAAATGTCACGAAATCCCCCGCTCTTCGGGGGTGTCCTCAGCGCCGAGGAACATGTACTAGGGTGTATGTGCGACTCGTTCAGATCATGGACTGGGACGAAAAACAACTTTTCCAGTATCAATGATCAGTACCAGTGACTAGAATAGAATGGAAGAACTCCATTCAATGTCTAAACTAAAAAAAAAAAATAAAAAGATCTATCATATTCCCCTATTGTGTATGAAATTTATGGTTTCCGTCGGTGCAAATACAATCACCTAAATTTAAGATGATAAGCCATTCCCCATTGGCAAAAGGGTTATCCATTAAGCGGGGAAAATCAGCAGAAAGATTAAGATTAGGCTCCCACTCTTGCAAGAACGGACTAACAGGGTCAGCTACTTAGCTAACCTTCATAATTAAATACCGTTACTGTATAGGTAGATCTCATTGTGAAAGACCTATTACTGGATAATTCATGGGTAGAGCCAAAGAGTGTGAACTGTACAAGTTACCAATAAGATTTATTAAATGAAGGAAGGAGCTCCGGTGTATAGAAAGGACCTCACCGTTTAAGAAGTAACCATAGAAACGATGGAACCCACTATTTCTTTATCCATTTAATTTCAAATTGACTACTTTTTTATTTAATTTACTATGTTTTTGATACCTAGTATCAATACAATTTCTTATTTCGAGGTGAAATGCATAGAAAAAAGAAAAAAAAAATCGTGGTTGGGAAGGTTATAGTAGCAAAAGCCATTGGAATTTTTATTTTATACATTGGAAGAATCCGCTTTGTTATTAATAGACCAGGAAAGGGTACAAGGATAACTGACAGAAAGGAAATCAATTAGTTATTCATCAAAGTTTCATTTATTCAATGACCAGAACTAGACGAGGATATATAGCTCGTAGACGTAGAACAAAAATTCGTTTATTTACATCAAGCTTTCGAGGAGCCCATTCAAGACTTACTCGAACTATTACTCAACAGAAAATCAGAGCTTTGGTTTCGACTCATCGGGATAGAGATCGGCAAAAGAGAGATTTTCGTCGTTTGTGGATCACTCGGATAAATGCAGTAATTCACGAGAATGGGGCATCCTATAGTTATAGTAGATTAATACACGATCTGTACAAGAGGCAGTTACTTCTTAATCGTAAAATACTTGCACAAATAGCTATATCCAATAGGAATTGTCTTTATATGATTTCCAATGAGATCATAAAATAAAGAGATTGTAAAGAATTCACCGGAATGATTTAATGATTTAAATAAATGGAGTTCCCCGGAGAATGAACTCCGGGAAGGTAGATTATAAATTAGTATGATAAAATATGATAAAGTCGTCAAAATGAAGGAATATGTTCAATAAAAAAAAAGATTTCTTCTTCTTCCCCGATTATTTTTGTTTCTTACAACACAACAATCAAATCTGGATTCTTAGATTTTTCGAACAAAACATCAAATCCGCGTTTGAGTTCGAATTGTAATTTTAATTCAATTGAAGAGTAAGCCTATTTATTTCTGGTTCTAAAACCAGTAGTTCTAGC